TGTTGATAAAACTCCAAAATGGCATTTTCTTTTGATCCAATTTTTTTTTTCTCTTTATCATTCAGGAAAGACAAGAAAATCTCAGGATAGCAAACATTTTCTAGAATTTCTCTTAGATTCGAACCCATAGCTGATGATAGAACTAGAATAGATATTTTCTGTTTCCTACTCACACGAGCCCATATCCTTGCTTTTCTATCAATCTCTAATTCTAATCTTCCCCCCCAATCTGATATTATGGTACCGGTATAGACCGAAATTCCGTTATGGTCCAATTCTGACCGGTAATAGATACCGGGACTTTGTAATATTTGATTGATCACAATTCTGTATAGTCCATTTACTATAGAAGTTCCCAGGGAATTCATTAAAGGAATGTTTCCAATAAAAATTGTTTGTTCTTGCATATCCCTACTTGTTTTCCAAATTAATCCCGCAGATACATATAATTCAGAAGAATATGTGTATAATTTATATACAGCATCTCTTTCTTTTATCAAGGGTTCTACCAATTGATATGTTTCGACAAATAATTGAAATTCAATTTCTTGATCTGTATCTTCAATTTTTGGAAACTTATAAAGTTCTTCTGTTAAGCCCTGATCAATGAATCTACAAAATCCTTCAAATTGTATCTGATTAAAACCGGGTATTGTAGACATTCCCCCATTTCCATCCTCGAGCATTTTGAATTTCCTATTTATCGAAAAAATTCCATTATTGACCCATGATGGAATTTCTATTCTGTTTACTGAATCACATGAAATTTTGTAAGTAACTCCCCATATATGTAATGTATAAAATGCATCTGAACGGAGGAAAAAAGAGAATTTGATACTCAAATTGGAACTTGTAACAGATACAAATGGAAAGGAATTGAGAAAGGCTACTTAGCCTTATGTGCTTTTGGATAGAATCTCAAAAAAGTGATTCAATTTCTACTATTTTTATGATATTACATATTCCAATCGGATTGGATACCAAAAAAAGAAATAGATTTCGGATTTGATCTGTTCGATGAGATAAAGACATAATAATCATCAACGCGATATTTTTGATGTTTTTTTAGCACTTAATTCATGGATTCTATTGTTCAACAAAGGATTCGCAGAAAAGAAAGATATTTTTACTTATTTTTTACTAGAATACTTTTTTAGTAGAATACCATTGAAGTGCATAAGATAGCATAGTAAGAAGGCATGTATTTATTAAACATGTGTAGATAGCTATCTATAGACATACCTTTCCTCCTTTATTGCAGTTCTATTGGGGACAGCACTCTATCAAAAGTTGGATTTTCTATTCAATGAAAAATGGAAGCACTACAATTTCCTGATAATTACCTATAGGCTCATATACAGATAAGATAGCCGATTAGATATTTGTAGAACAATTTATGTTTTGGGGTTTACATATATTTATATTTGCTGTTATAATTGAATTTGCGAAGGATTTTTTTTATTGAAAAGAATGAATACTGATTAGTTATGTATCAATTTGGATTTTATATAATTTTTCTTTGGAAAAGACAATCCATTTTTAAAAGACAGTTTTCGATTCCAATCCAAGAATCGTTCATGAATTTACAATCCCATTTAATAGTTAACGGTTCCAATTTGTCCTGAAATTTGGCTATTGGGACTGAAAAACCACATTTTGTTTTTCAATATAATTCAATATAAATAGAATATAAAAGATATAAAAAAAGAGAGGGAAATTTTTTAGATATTTATGTTTTGAGATACTATACATTTTGAGATACATACAACGGAAAGAAGGGATGGATCGAATCCAAAAAACGAATAAATTCAAGGGATTAAGGAAAACGGGATTCAAGATGAAAGTACAATAAAACAAGAAGTTGAGGAGTGCCTCCACCTGCAAGCAAAGGAGGAATATTTTCATCTATTTCGTATGGTATCATTCTGGCGGCATGGCCGAGCGGTAAGGCGGGGGACTGCAAATCCTTTTTCCCCAGTTCAAATCCGGGTGTCGCCTCATTAACAAAAAACGCGGAATCCCTTATTTTTTGGTTTTGCTGATAGAACTCCCTGAATTTTCCTGAGCAGAAACAAACGGAGGAAAAAGATTCTTGCTACTTGCTTAATTCTAAACATCTGGAAGTTACGTTCTCTACTAAAGCTAAAGTGCTTGAAATCCTTGCCTCTAGGATTCAAGGAAAGATTATAGTAGTTGAAGGACTCTTATATAAAGATTTACCGATTCCCTTACAACACTAATGGAGTGTTTAATTGCTGGGTTTTGAATTAGATTGGATAGTACGACAGAAAATCTAATTAGTGGTTGTGGAAAGGGCTGAAGAGACTTTCTATACAGACTCTCATGAGAGTCTCTAAGTGCTGAGGCAAAATATCAATATTGAATTCGATGGAAAATTCGCTTTTATATATCAAATGCAAAAAGAAATTCTTTCTTTTTTTTTTTATTTAATAAACCCTAGTCAAGAATGGAATAGACGGTCCCCCGATTCTTTCACAGAGACAATCGTTAGACAGTAAGGATCCGACCAATGGGAAATAAAGGTATGTCATAGATAATGATCTATCTTGATTCTATATTTTTATACCTTTCAAAAAAAAAAATGAAGATTAAGGATAAGAAAAGAGTCTTATTATTCCTACATCTTATTCCTACAACTTAGGAAGATTCCCTTGATACTTCCAAATGTGTCACTGCGTATTTGGCTTGTGTGCTTAACGTTTTCCGATTCTACTAGGAAAATTATATCCTCTAAGAACTTGTTATAAGCGAATTTTTTGAATCCTTTCATCAAAGGTCTTGGGTCAGAATCCCTTTTTGACTCTGCGCCAGTGATTCCACTATTATTATTGAACAATAATGGAATAATTCCTTCATAGAGATAGGGGACATAATTTACATGGATATAGTAAGTCTTGCTTGGGCTGCTTTAATGGTAGTCTTTACATTTTCCCTTTCACTGGTAGTATGGGGAAGGAGTGGACTCTAGAGGTACTACTAATTGAGCTGAGGAATAAACCGTATCGATTCTTTTTTTTATAGTTTTATAGATCGTTTTACAAAGTCTTTTACTTTTTATTTGACTTTTTTGTTTCCCTCTTTCTCTTTACTGGTCAAAGAGAAACAAAAGTTCTGTTATTAAGTGGATACGCACCTTCGATGCTATGGGAAATAAGATATACATAGCGGTTGTTCAAGGAGAGACTGCGCATAATAAGATCTTACCTTAGGCAAGTTACATATTGCGCACTTACTTTAGCACTTGTTTTCTTAGTTTATTTTATTTATTTGAAAAATGTTATTTATGCTATGCTTTATTCACTCATTTCATATCATGGCTCAAGAGTTAAAAATGATGGGTTTGACTCTTCCTCTTTTCTAAATCTGAAGCAATTCTCAGAGAACCTCTTGGATCAGCCGTTAACTTTTCAATCAATTACTTCTTCGGAATCCTAAAAGAAAATCAATTACTTCTTCGGAATCCTAAAAGAAAATGACTCGATTTTCCTCATTTATTTGATTCTTTCGATGAATGCCGAAATTCCTATTGAATATAACTGAAATCTAGGAACTAGAACCGTAATATTAAGAATTGCCTTTCGATTGATTATTTCAGATTGATTGGAATCAAGACAAATGAAATAGATGAAGCAAAGAAATAGAATTGAGGTGCTATGTACATTACATATATAAATATGTATATCACGAAGATAGATATTATAGATTAATATCTATTAATCCTGATTTTTATACAGTACAACTTGTTCCATTACAATAATAGCTAGTCTGGTAGAAAGAAATATATGAATCTTTCTACCAGACTAGCTATCGGATCTCATAGAATACTATACCGTTGATTCGAGTCCTCCAATTTCATTTAAGACGCGAGATGAAAATCCTTTTTTTCTTTCTTCAATCGTTGACTAAGAAAACTGTCAGTCAAGTTTGATTCAAATTAATCACCTTGACTGACAGTTTTTACATATATTATAAGTAAAAACGCAGTCGGAACTAGAATGAAAAGTGCAGTAGCAATAAATGCGAGAATATTTACTTCCATAATCTCATTGTTTTTTTTATTTGGCAATAACTCGGGATTTAATCCCATAGAGATGATAAATCTTTCGCCTGTCAATTCAATGGGATGAATTACACCTCGATGATATTGAATCCGATCAATATCATGAATAACAATATCTGAGCTATCAAATCAATTCATCGTCGAGAATTGAATAGTATAACATAGGAAGATCTTTTATCCATACCAAATCAAAAATAGGATTCCTGATCCAACCCCCTTTTTTCTTTTTTATTTTGATTTCTCCCCCTTTTCCATTCTTGTTTTTTCTATAACCTATCGCCTTCCTTGTACAATTATTTGCTTAAGTATCATTTGACCGTCCTTAGATTTCCATCGGTTACAAACAAAATCAAACAAAGAATAGAAACGAAATAGAAAAGAAAAAAAGATGTTAAGTACTTTTTTGTAATGATCTCATTTTTGTGGAAAACAAAAACAAATAAAAAACAAATATAAGTATGATAAAAATAAGTCCAAGTCTAATATAAGGTATAAAAAAAGATCTAATATTCCATCAAATTCACTATTTTAGAGTTTGTTCTTTTTGCGAAAGTACCCCCACCAAATAAAAAAAAAAAAAAGATTATTCATTCCCCCCCTTCTCTAAGAGAAGTTGTGATCTTTATTTCATTAATATACCCTTTCTTTGGATTAATAATGGGACGCATATCTCAAAAGATTAGTCTTCAATTTGAAAAGAGAGATTGTTTCAAATTCAAACTAGTAATTGAAGTTAAACAAACTCGGAACCAGAAAAGGAGATATTTGGAATCTTAAAAGTAAAAGTATTCTGGACTTATGTTAAATTCATTTTGGATCGTACAAGAAATGAATTCTATTTGTGTATGCGTTCCCCCCTAAATATAGGGTAATCTCTTCTATTACACGCATAGGGAGCAATCGAAAAAGCCAGACCAAG